CCAGCCTACAAAAACGAAACGGTCCCTCCGTAACCAGTCATCCATAATATCAAACAAATCATTTTCTTCTTTGGCAATTTTACCAAGAGCTATAGTCATAGTGATCCTCCTATTCAACTACTTCAACCATTTCCGAACACGTCATCTCATTTTCAGGGCATGCGATAGTTTAATTATGTATGGACGATTTGTCGTTCCATGCCCTTTAGAATAGAATGGGTTTCGAAAAAAAAAAGAAGAATTCTTTTTTATTTTCTATTGGTTCATAAACCGACCTAGGTAAATCCATGAGTTCAAGCTGAACCAAAACAACAAAACAATATTGGAATCAGATTTTGAAATCAAGGAAAGATATTGAAAAATGGATTTTCGAAATATATTTTATATATATAAATATATTTTATATATATATATATTATATATATTATATGTATCGGAAAAGACTATAATGTATCGTAAAAGAATAGCGATTTATTCCTATAGAGCGCCCATTAACACGAAAATCAAATCATAAATATCGACAAATTCTTGTCTTTTGTGATCTAATAAACTAAAAAAGGAAATAAAAAACCCGCTTTCTACAATTTAATATATATCGAATTTAAATATCAGAATAGCCGATATAGTCATGATTCAATGGGTCAGGTCCACTTACTTTTTTTTAGTTATAATTTTTATGGTAGGTTTGGTAGGAACAATAGGGAAGTAGGAATATTTTGGTTTGTGATTAACAAATAGGGGTTGGATATCTCGAATATTTATGTTATGTCTCCTGGACTATTTAAATAAAAAATAATAAGATATAAAGAGGATTATTATGTCACTACAGGGTAGAACCCCCACCCACTAAGTTCAATTAGTCAGTATAATAATGATTAAATGTTCAACTTTTTAATTAGAACTAAAACTTAAATAATAAGAACTCATTATATTATAAATATTACAATGGTGTTTGCCTTTTTTTTACTATCAAAAATATCTGTATTCTCCGATGAAAAACGAAGACAAACACTTGAGTTTCATGAAAAAGCCCTTTATCGGATTTGAACCGATGACTTACGCCTTACCATGGCGTTACTCTACCACTGAGTTAAAAGGGCCTGTTCAATTCATGACTTAACCATTTTCCATTATGAGTCTACTACATTATATATGCAGTAGACTCGTAATGGAAATAATGGAAAAATAAATTAGATTTACCTAGAAAAGGGGTACAATTTTTCTCGTTTTTGAATTTTCTGACTTAATGTGAGATAGTGATAGGCATATTTCATCTGAACAAGAAACGAAGCAATGAGTTAAAATGGAAGAAAAAAAAAACGTTCAATTCAAATCCTATAGAATCAGAATATAAAAATACTATTCGAATCTAGCCATACCATTAGATTATATTGACAATTCCAAAAAACTATTCATACTATCATTATAGTATGATGACGGTCGGGCGGATATGCCCCCATCGTCTAGTGGTTCAGGACATCTCTCTTTCAAGGAGGCAGCGGGGATTCGACTTCCCCTGGGGGTAGGGTACTACGATCATGGATTATCAATAAGCATAGAAAGAATTCTTCCTGGGTCGATGCCCGAGCGGTTAATGGGGACGGACTGTAAATTCGTTGACGACTGTCTACGCTGGTTCAAATCCAGCTCGGCCCAAGAATTCACCGCCCCATGAGTAGGATATAATTAATTTATCCTACAGAAAAGAAAGGGTAATGCCTGCTTCGTAGAGAAATAAAGAAAAATTTTTCTCTATCTATTTTTTTTCTCATCTCATTGAAAGATTGATTATTTATATTTAACAATAAAAAAAATAATCACTAGTTACTAATAATCCGTCTCACTCTAGTATATGTATACACCTCGCCGGGATTGTAGTTCAATTGGTCAGAGCACCGCCCTGTCAAGGCGGAAGCTGCGGGTTCGAGCCCCGTCAGTCCCGAACTAGGATCTAATGAATTGAGAAATTCATTTCTCTATTTTTGCGAAAGGGAAGACGAGGAGCAAAATAGAATCAAACAAATTCCCGCCGCGGAAATTCTTTCTTTTGTTTCGCATGTCTCATCAGATAAATATGGGAAGTTCCTTTTCTTCCCCCAGTACTAATTGATAAGGGAAAAACATATGTATATGTAGATTTAGTACAATTGGTACTATTGCTATATTCAGGATTTAAAGTTTAAGAGATACCATTTTTTTTTTCAATCATTCTGTTCTTGATCAATGAAATGGAATAGAGTACCCATATTTTTGGGGGGGTACAGACACAAAATATCTTCGTTTATTATATGATACACAATGAACTTAATCTTAATAGAATTTAATTCTCCGGTGAAGTACTTTTCAGGTTAAAGCACATCTTTTCTAAATCTCAATTTTGATTTTTTTTTTAGCCCCAATTATGACTACTGATTTGAAACAATTTATTTCATTTTTGATGTATACGTTCCAACTCCAATCCAACAAAGAGTATACTAATAACATAAAATAAAAGATCAACAAAACCAAGCAAGGCTTCTTTCTTTTCTTATTCTTAGTAAAGGTAAAGCTTGAATAGTCGATTTTTTAGACTTAACCTTACCTTTTTTACATCTCACTTATACTTGTTTGGCTTTCTGTATGCCCTAGAGAATACCGGTTATATAATACCTTATAATTCTATATACAAAATTCTATGTATATGTATAAGTAGAAGAATTGTATAAGGAAGATAAAATGATAGGTTATAGAAAAGAACAAGTGGAAAAAGGATGAAAACCTAATAATAGGTATTTCTGATCTAATCAAAAATGGTTTTTTGTATGGATAAAAGATCTCTCTATGTTATACTATTCAATTCTCAACGAGAAATTGATTTGATAGATCAGAAATTGTTATTCATAATATTGATTTGATTCAGTATCATCAGGATACAATTCATCCCATTGAATTTACAGGAATCAAATTTATCATCTCTATGGGATTAGATCCCGAGTTAAGTTATTGCGAAAAAAAAAGATTAGATTATGGAAGTCAATATTCTCGCACTTATTGCTACTGCATTGTTTATTCTAATTCCTACTGCTTTTTTACTTATCATCTATGTAAAAACAGTTAGCCAAAATGATTAATTTGAATGAAACTTGAATTATCGGTTCTTAGCAGTTCAATTCAATGATTCAAGAAATGAAAGAAAAAAATTTAAACTAGAATATAAATAAGTAAAGTCTTAAATGAAATGATTGCGCTGAGCTGGAATCAGAATAGAAGTAGCTTATTAACTATCTAAGCTAGTGTGGTAGAAAGAACTATATATTATAGTTCTTTCTACCACACTAGCTAGTATTGTATACTTATAGGCTTCATATAGATAAAATTTCAATATGTATATATCAGATGTACATATAGATAAGATAAAACTCTAATTCTATTTCTTTTTTTTCATCTCAAGAAGTCATTGATTGAACAATTAATGGATGATTCGCGGAGTTATATGATAACTTCTTCGGATTTGGAAAAGGGGTTAGAGTAAACTTGGCCGTTTTTCATGTTTAAACAAAACATGAGATGAGTCAAAAAATTCTAATTTCTAGAAGTTTAAAACAAATGCACTAATCGTTTCGCTTACAGTGGAAAGAAAATATATAGTGTCATAATAACAATAACAGAACGGCTTTTCTTTTAGAAAAAAAATATAGACTATTTAGTCAAAATTAGGTTGGAAAGAATCTCCTATTATGCGTAGATTTTAGTTTCAAAATACAATTATGATAATGATTTATTACTCTAGTCCAGTACAATTTTGAAGACTTTTTTTTAAGTAAGGTAAGGCTTCGCAAAACGATCAATAAAGAATTGATACAGTTCGATTGAGCAATCGATTACTCAATTTAGTATTTGTAGTGCCCACAGCACTAGAGTCCACTCCTTCCCCATACTACAAGTGAAAGGGAAAATGTAAAGACGACCATTAAAGCAGCCCAAGCAAGACTTACTATATCCATGTGAATTATGTCCCCTATTTCTATGAAGGAATTATTCCATTATTATTTAATAATCATAGTGGAATCAATGGCACAGAGTCAAAATAGGATTCTGACTTAAGACTATTGATGAACCAAATTAATTCAATGAATACATTTGCAACAAGTTCAATATTTTAGGATTTCCGGTAGAATCAGGAAGTATTAAGTACAAGATGATACACGCGCCTTTTCTATAGATAACTATATATCAGATACCTTATTTGATCTAAGCTTACTGTCTTTCTATGAAAGAATCGGTAGAACCCACTGCCACTATTACTACATACATATATTCTTTTTTTTTCCATTTTTATCTTTACTCTATACTATAAGAGTTGACTAACTATTCTGATTGTATGTCTGAGCACTCATAGCCTTTCGTGAGTTTAAATACAAAGTATCTTCATACCTTTCCACAAGCCCTAAATTTATTTCCCATCATTGTATCCAATCTAATTTAATATCCAACATTGGGCTAGACTCAGATTTTAAGAAAAAAAGTTACAGTCTTTTCTAAAACCTATGCTATAGTTTCTAAAAATCAAGTATTGATATTGACACGCCCACTTAGTTCTTTGCCTACGCTTCTTGCGGAGCAATAATTCATCGAATTAGTAAGAAATCCAAAATCCTTTGTTGATCAGGCGACACCCGGATTTGAACTGGGGATAAAGGATTTGCAGTCCCCCGCCTTACCACTTGGCCATGCCGCCAAATTAGATCCAAAATAAAATGGATAAAAATATTATCTATATTCTATTTCTAATACTAACTCTTTTTTTTTATCTTGAATCCCGTTGTACTTAAAAACAAATTCCTTTTTTTTGTGGATCTGGTTTCTATTATTTTCTTCGATTTATTATATCTCAAAATATATATACTCTCAAAATATATATACATCATTTAAAAATTTCTCTTCTCGTTTCTTTTCTATTGAGAGTCAAATTCTGGCGACAGACTGAAAAATGCAGGGCAAATTGGAACCATTAACAATTTACTTTAAATTAATCTTTAAATTGAAATTAGTGAATGGCTCTTCAATTTTTATCGGAGATCAAATTTTATTTCCTTGAATGGAAAAATTGATTTATAACCGATTTATGACTAATCTCGGTTTTTTTCAATAAAAAAGACTTTTCAATTTCAATTATAACAACATATATGTGTATATGTAAACCCCAAAACACAAATTGTTACCCAGATACCGAGACGGGTCTCTCTCTTATGTACATATCCCTAGAGAGAATTCTCATGTTTCAATTTTGCATTGAAAAAATAGATTGAAATATTGAATAGAAAATACGAATTTTGGTGGAGTGTGATCCATGTTAATGTTGCCCCAGAAATTGCAAGAAAGGATGTGATATATGGATAGATAGCCGTATCAACATGTACTTAATAAATACAATACTATTTTTAGTATATGTATATTAAGTTACGCAATTCAAGCGTATTCTATAAATTTCCCTCACTACCAAAAAAAATCCGCCAATTCTTTTTTGAACATGAAATTTCATTTTTTGTGTTAAAAAAGGGGAAACTCTATACTACTTCTGATTATTCTGTCTTTATCTCATTTATATAGATATATAGAGAAGATTCAATCTCAATCATTCCTTTTTGGGGTATCCCGTCGGATCGTAATATCATACTAATACGTTAGGTAGAAGTTGGATCAATTTTGATATTCTATACAAGGCTCCATAAGTGTAAGTAACAGAATTTTTTTTTCCAGAAATATTTTCTCAATTTATTTAGAATTTCGAAAATTTGAACTTGCGCCCAAAATGTTCTTTATTCCGCCGTCCCGTCCCCGTTCATACGTTTGAAATAGATATATGGAGTTGACTAAAATTTTATGTGATTCAGTAAACAGAATATACATTCTATTATTGCTAGGTCGATCCATATGGTTCGATGAATAGTGAATCAATAATTGAATTTTTTCAATAAAAAGAAATAGGAAACTTAAGATTAAGATGCTTCGGAATGGAAATGAGGGAATGTCCACAATACCTGGATTTAGTCAGATACAATTTGAGGGATTTTGTAGGTTCATTAATCAAGGTTTGACGGAAGAATTTCATAAGTTTCCAAAAATGGAAGATAGAGATCAAGAAATGGAATTTCAATTATTTGTGGAAAGGTATCAATTGGTGGAGCCCCTGATAAAGGAAAGAGATGCTGTGTATGAATCACTCACATATTCTTCTGAATTATATGTCCCTGCGGGAGTAATTTGGAAAACCGGTAGGGATATGCAACAACAAACTGTTTTTATTGGAAACATTCCTCTAATGAATTCCCTGGGAACCTCTATAGTAAATGGAATATACAGAATTGTGATTAATCAAATATTGCAAAGTCCCGGTATTTATTATCGTTCAGAATTGGATCATAACGGAAATTCTGTCTATACCAGCACTATAATATCAGATTGGGGAGGAAGATCGGAATTAGAAATTGATAGAAGAACAAGGATATGGGCACGTGTAAGTAGGAAACAAAAAATATCTATTCTAGTTTTATCATCAGCTATGGGTTCAAATCTAAGAGAAATTCTAGATAATGTTTGTTACCCTGAAATTTTCTTGTCTTTCTCGAATGATAAGGAGAAAAAAAAGATTGGATCAAAAGAAAATGCCATTTTGGAGTTTTATCAACAATTTGCTTGTGTCGGTGGGGATCCGGTATTTTCTGAGTCCTTATGTAAGGAATTACAAAAGAAATTTTTTCAACAAAGATGTGAATTAGGAAGGATTGGTCGACGAAATATGAACCGGAGACTGAATCTTGATATACCTCAGAACAATACATTTTTGTTACCACGAGATCTATTGGCTGCTGCGGATCATTTGGTCGGAATTAAATTTGGAATGGGTACATTTGACGATATGAATCACTTGAAAAATAAACGTATTCGCTCTGTAGCAGATCTGTTACAAGATCAATTCGGATTGGCTCTTGTTCGTTTAGAAAATTCGATTCGAGGAACTATATGTGGAGCAATCCGACATAAATTGATACCGACTCCTCAAAATTTGGTAACTTCAACTTCATTAACAACCACTTATGAATCCTTTTTTGGCCTACACCCTTTATCTCAAGTTTTGGATCGAACTAATCCATTGACACAAATTGTTCATGGGCGAAAATTGAGTTATTTGGGTCCTGGAGGATTGACGGGACGAACTGCTAGCTTTCGGATACGAGATATCCACCCGAGCCACTATGGGCGTATTTGCCCAATTGACACGTCTGAAGGAATCAATGTTGGACTTATTGGATCTTTAGCTATTCATGTGAGGATTGGTCCTTGGGGATCTATAGAGAGTCCGCTTTATGAAATGTCTGAGAGATCAAAAGAGGCACAGATAATTTATTTATCACCAAATAGAGATGAATATTATATGGTAGCCGCAGGAAATTCTTTGGCCTTGAATCGGGGTATTCAAGAAGAACAAGTTGTTCCGGCTCGATACCGTCAAGAATTTTTGACTATTGCATGGGAACAGATTCGTTTTAGAAGTATTTTTCCTTTCCAATATTTTTCTATTGGAGCTTCCCTCATTCCGTTTATCGAGCATAATGATGCGAATCGGGCTTTAATGAGTTCTAATATGCAGCGCCAAGCAGTTCCTCTTTCTCGATCCGAGAAGTGCATTGTTGGAACTGGGCTGGAACGCCAAACGGCTCTAGATTCGGGGGTATCTGTTATAGCTGAACGTGAAGGAAAGATCATTTATACTGATACTCACAAGATCATTTTATCAAGTAATGGGGACACTATAAACATTCCATTAGTTATGTATCAACGTTCCAATAAAAATACTTGTATGCATCAAAAACCTCAGGTTCAGCCGAGTAAATGCATTAAAAAGGGGCAAATTTTAGCGGATGGGGCGGCTACAGTTGGTGGGGAACTCGCTTTAGGAAAAAACGTATTAGTAGCTTATATGCCGTGGGAAGGTTACAATTTTGAAGACGCAGTACTAATTAGCGAACGGCTGGTGTGTGAAGATATTTATACTTCTTTTCACATACGGAAATATGAAATTCAGACTCATGTGACAAGTCAAGGTCCCGAAAGAATTACTAAGGAAATACCCCATTTAGAGGCTCATTTACTCCGAAATTTAGACAGAAATGGAATTATAATGCTGGGATCTTGGATAGAAACCGGCGATATTTTAATAGGTAAATTAACACCTCAGATAGTGAACGAATCCTCGTATGCCCCCGAGGATAGATTATTACGAGCCATACTTGGCATTCAGGTATCCACTTCAAAAGAAACTTCTCTAAAACTACCTATAGGCGGAAGAGGTCGAGTTATTGATGTGAGATGGATCCAGAAAAAGGCGGGTTCCAGCTATAATCCAGAAAAGATTCGTGTATATATTTTACAGAAACGTGAAATCAAAGTGGGTGATAAAGTAGCTGGAAGACATGGGAATAAAGGTATCATTTCTAAAATTTTGTCTAGACAAGATATGCCCTACTTGCAAGATGGAACACCGGTTGATATGGTCTTCAATCCATTAGGAGTACCCTCACGAATGAATGTAGGACAGATATTTGAATGTTCGCTCGGGTTAGCAGGGGATCTACTAAAGAGACATTATAGAATAGCACCTTTTGATGAGAGATATGAGCAAGAGGCTTCGAGAAAACTAGTGTTTTCCGAATTATATGAAGCCGGTAAGCAAACAAAAAACCCATGGGTATTTGAACCCGAGTTTCCGGGAAAAAGCAGAATATTTGATGGAAGAACAGGAGATCCTTTTGAACAACCTGTTCTAATAGGCAAGTCCTATATCCTAAAATTAATTCATCAAGTTGATGATAAAATCCATGGACGTTCGAGTGGGCATTACGCACTTGTTACACAACAACCCCTTAGAGGAAGGGCCAAGCAAGGGGGGCAACGAGTAGGGGAAATGGAAGTTTGGGCTCTAGAGGGATTTGGTGTTGCTCATATTTTACAAGAGATGCTTACTTATAAATCTGATCATATTAGAGCTCGTCAAGAATTACTTGGTGCTACGATCATTGGAGGAACAGTACCTAATCCTGAGGATGCCCCAGAATCTTTTCGATTGCTCGTTCGAGAACTACGATCTTTGGCTCTGGAACTGAACCATTTCCTTGTATCTGAGAAGAATTTTCAGATTAATCGGAAGGAAGTTTGATCCGAATGAATCAGAATTTCTATTCTATGATCGACCGGTATAAACATCAACAACTTCGAATTGGATTAGTGTCTCCTCAACAAATAAGGGCTTGGGCCAACAAAATCCTACCAAATGGGGAGATAGTTGGAGAGGTGACAAAGCCCTATACTTTTCATTATAAAACCAATAAACCGGAAAAAGATGGATTGTTTTGTGAAAGAATCTCTGGACCCATAAAAAGTGGAATTTGTGCTTGTGGAAATTATCGAGTGATCGGAGCGGAAAAAGAGGACCCGAAATTTTGTGAAGAATGCGGGGTGGAATTTGTTGATTCTCGGATACGAAGATATCAAATGGGATACATCAAACTCGCATGTCCAGTAACTCATGTGTGGTATTTGAAACGACTTCCTAGTTATATCGCGAATCTTTTAGATAAACCCCTTAAGGAATTAGAAGGCCTAGTATACTGCGATGTGTGATTTGATCGAAATTCGCATTTTACAGATTTGCACTACTAAACTGTCATCCCATTCAATCTGATTGGGATGCCCCCGACTCTGACATGGTTCTTGGAAGGAGTAACATGGAGCTCAGAATTATGGGTGTATTCAATATCCCCAAATGAAGGGGGAATTGATCCATGGTCGATTCCGTAACAGCTAAATAGGAATTGCTAGTTATACCTCGTGAAAAAAAAGATTTTTTAGTGGAATGTGCCATTCCATTTCTTTTAGAGAGAGGTTCTGTTAAAGCAAGTAAATATGACATGGTTACAGAAGTCTATTTATCGCATATATGCTTCAAGGGGCATAATGACAT